TGCCCCACAACTATGAATAGTATAGTGGGGTTGAAAGACAAGAGTGCCTTTCAACAAGTAGGCCACTTTTTCCAGAACGCAGTCCGAGATAACCGTAACCGCCTATATATATTTATATCTTCATATCTTCGATGCTGTCATTTCGAAATGTCCGCTTTAACCGCTCTTTCACCTTCCAAAGAGCAAAGTTGGCTTGATGAGCGCAGATAAGGAAGCGGAAGCAAGAAAACAAAACTAATATTATCTTTCTTGTTTGTCCTTATACTTAAGAGGCAAAGAGAAGCGCTTTTGCTACTAAGAAAGCGAATGCGCGAAGGTTCAAGACTTAGCCGAGCGTTAGCGAAGCTAGATTCTCATAACGAGGCGCTTCGCGTTATCGAAGCGCTGTAGTAGCGCCGAAGCTCTATGTGCTGCTATAATGCTAAGCCAAGGGCACTCCGCCTTATCTATAGAAGCAGTCAACTGAATTCTGAACGACCTTGGTAATGGCTTAATCTATAGATAGAAAGCCCTATGATGGGAAACTACCACGTTAGGTTTGGAGAGAGATGGGACCGGTTATATAATAGGGGAAGCAGATGCAAGGCAAGCTTTTTCTTTCAATAGCCGGCCAAATGACTACAGGATCATCGGTCTACTCTACCTCAATTCACCATTTCGAACTTTATACAGAAGGGTTTTCCGTACCAGCTCCTTCTACCTATACCGCAGTTGAAGCTCCTAAAGGAGAATTTGGTGTCTTTCTGGTCAGTAATGGAAGCAATCGTCCCTACCGTCGTAAAATAAGAGCACCTGGCTTTGCCCATTTACAAGGACTCGATTCTATGTCCAAACATCACATGCCAGCAGATGTGGTCACCATCATAGGTACTCAAGATATTGTGTTTGGAGAGGTGGATAGATAGGACTACGTCTTGCTCGATCAGGGCCCTAGCTTTATTGCGAGCCAAAAGCCCCATTTATATACGCCTCCTTTTTCAGGAAAGCAAAGTGAGATTCATAAAATGGGCAGTAGCAATGGCTTGATCAAAAGTTTGCGGCTCAGCTCTAAGTACTTATATTTCAAGGTCATCCCGAATGGCCTCATTGAAAGCTGCTATAGTTGTTTCCTCAGTAACATTATCCAACATCTTGAATTGGGGCTAATCCCTCTGTGTTGGTCAATAATCAATTCGCTTTACTGGAACCTCTTTCAGATCTTGGAAATCCGGTGACTTTCTCACAAGGCCGCCTGGAAGAATGAATTCCCTTATTGCGCCTAAACGAGTTTCACGGATAAATCCATTATTTAAAGAGAAGTTGTTCATCACTGGACCAATGAGCCTGGTGGGTATAGTAGTGGCAATGGACATCAAAAGGCAATGAACATTGTTTATGGAGAAGAAATAGGTAGAAAGCACACGGACTTACTAAGCCTATTAAGGCAATAGAAAGAAAAGCCAACATAAGAACGAGTTTCACAGTCTTCAGTGGTTTCAACCTCCGTAAGAGGAGAAGGCCCACTAAAAGCCTCGTATGCGGAGTAGCAGTAGGTCTTCTCAATGAGAGCCTTGTCGTCGTAACCGAAATCATAATCGCTGGCAACAATGGACATTGCCTTATTAGCCCAAGAACTAGGCAAACACGAATCAAAGCTTGAACTGAACTCGAGCTAGTCATTGGAAACCTCTTGAAGAGCCTTCCGCCTTTTCGCTCCTCTCCCGCTTATTGATTAGGGCGAGCGTCCTCTAAAATCCCATTTTTTCATCGACAGGTAGGGTTCATTCTAAGGTTCCTTATGTAGGTTGTAAAGCGGAATAAGAGGGAGAATGGGCACAGCCCCACCAGCAGTCCGCGTTTTTGACTTTGACCCGTGAAAATGAAACACAAATCTGTGTTCACTATCTATGGAGTGGAGTGACTATCTATCCTTAATCTCCTCTTCCCTATCTCCCCCCCTTTTTCCTTTCTCTTAGGCAGGAGAATCCATTTCTTTTCTTGTATTGTTTATTATGATTGATCTGTAGTTCAAGGGCACTCTTCCTAATCCGAGTTTGAGATGGAATAAGACCCTGACGTAGAGTCCCGGGAAGGGATTTTTTGACTCCCGAGGGAAAGCCCTTTCCAGATGGAGTAGTGCATCTCTGTCTTGAATGCCCGCCCTATAGATAGGAACTCCTCTCTCTACTGCCTATCCAACCCGAAGACTCTTTTTCGTGGTGGAGTGCTTCGAATAGGATCCGATCCCATCCCAGCAGTCAAACTCCTTCCTGACCCGGCTCACCTGCCTCTGAAGCTGGAATGCCTTTATAGAATAGAGGGGGCTACCGGAGGAATCGAAAAGTGTGAAGTGGGATGTGGAATGTGATTGGTGATGGATGGGGGTTATGAAATAAGTTCTGCATCAGATGATGAGCATGGGTAGGTATATTTTTTTAATAGTAAAAGAAGAGGACGCAAGCACATTCATTGATGCCCTCGAATCTGCCTTGAGGGCGGTAAGGAAGGATTGATACTAAATCGACTCGGAACTCTTGTTTAGCAGTGAAAGAATCCGATCTGTGCTTTGCAGGCTAAAAGGTAAATGAGTTATCTCATGCATGTCCTGAAAGACAAGATTTGTGAAAGGCCGACTCTGACTGATGTTGTCACACGAATTGCTCAAGAAGCTGTGATCGCTCTACGACTTTCTGTTCAGCACGCTAGCTTGGCTTATGGCTGAAATTGGATCCTTAACTTCTGTTGTCGGCATACCGGTCTTGGCCCTTTTGCTCTTACTTAGCTTTTGCTCTTCAAGATGCCATTCCTTTTTCTGTTGATGCGGAAAAAGCCCTGTTGCCAAATGCAGTTAGCTCAAAGGTAATGAGTGACTCAAGGGTCTAAATCAACATAAAGCTTGTTTATCTGGGGCCAAGAATGGCTCAAGGTTGTAGGCTTAACTGCTGTTGAAGGAATGGAAGAAGCGGTCTTCTTAGCAAGATCCACTGCTAGTTCAGCTGTTGGAGGAAGGCAATAAGGGAGGAGTGCCGCTTCAACAATGGTTGATGATTTCTTGATGCTTGAATGTGAAAAAGAAGAGGAAAAGTCACCCTCGGGCGAGGGTAAGTCAGAAAGCAGAAAATCAAACTGACTGACGAGATGGGAACCCCTAATCTTAATAGAATGTGGCCGTTCAACAAAGATCTCTGCTCTTGATGCGGAGAAGATCTTTGTTAACCCCCTGGCCAGTGTTGATAGTTCTAGGCATAGCCCAGGTGCTGTTAGCGAAGCCGGAATAAAATGAAGGTAGTTCCGCCGAGGGTCCGAAGGAGGGGAAGAATCATTCTAGATCGAATGCGACTGGGATTGAGGAATTTATTTCACGTGGTTCAGGCTCCGGGGAATTGTCAAATCTGTGCGCCCTGCGACCAGGGGAATGCTTTCTTTTTAAGCTCATACCAGGAAATTCCATATTAATATAATGATTTATCTCAGAGTTAGTCCTCTCGAAATCGGGCTTCCTCGCTTAGTAGGTCCTTACTACCCTACTATGATTGGGGGGTTCGGAAGATAGGCTTGCAGCGGATTCAACCGATCGATTCCCCGTGGCATATAGAGATGGGCGAAGCATAAAAGAAAAGGCGTTTTCACGTTCAATTGGTGCTGATAACTTCCTCGGGGGTGGGCTTTGTAGGAGTTGGGCGAGATGCAACACTTGGAGCAGCAGTAGTTGACTCGTATTCAAGACTAAGAAAGAGGCCTATGGTGAAACTTGAGTTGCAGCAGTTGCAGCCACCAGAGAGAGTCGACTGAATTAGGACCGCTTGAGGGCGTCGCTGGATTCAAGGAGGGATTTCAAATTGACTTTGAGGGTAAGAGCAGACTGCGGATTTCCCGAGAATGCTGGATGAGGATGGACAAGCGCCTGAAGAGGGCATAAAGGAATGGTACACTTATTGGTATAGGCTTCTGACCAGCGGGGGTGAGGGCTTGGTGTTAAGCAAGCTCTCTTATCTTCGACCCACCCAGGGTAGCAAGTTTCTATAACTGAGGAGGGAACAAATGATGTTGAGTCGATTGAAAGAGGGTAGACTCTTCCAATCCCGTCGCGGACTCATCTCGCTTATTTGGTTATTGAGCGTAGCGAATTCAAGGTTTATGATAAAGTCAGCGAAGTTTCTATGGTGTTCTACCTTTGCGTAGTCTCGGTCCACAGTGGAAGGCTCGGCACCTGAGCCTCGTTAGACTCAGGTGAAGTGGTTGGTGTAAGTGAAGAGAATAGAAGAGATTCAGTCCGTCCCTTAGCCTAGTCTATATCCACAGCTGACGCAACTCCGTACCGACGCCTCACTACTACTTAATTAATTAACGACTAAGCGATTTAATAACCTGAGCTTTCCTTAACCAGTTTACTTTACTTCGTAACCTCAACGTACTTTTGACTATAGCATAGGCCTTCGTCGGGCTTTCGTCCCCTTTTTTAATTAGAAAGAGGGGGGTCTTACTTATTCAGGGGGGGGGGGTGAAAGATAAATAAAGGGATCATAGGGCTTTATGATCGGAGAAAGAGAAGGGGCGTGGTTGGTGTGTCACTGGGTCGATGGGGGAACCCGTAGGAAGGGGGGACGCCCCGCCGAATTCACATCATCAATCGCCAACATGAATACAAATTCCATCTTTAATTACGTATAGAAACAAAACGAACCACTTCTATTCTCGGAGCTGAGGTATATGAAGAATGGCTTTTTGTCCCTTTCGTCCAGTGGTTAGGACATCGTCTTTTCATGTCGAAGACACGGGTTCGATTCCCGTAAGGGATAGGTACTCATTCTCGGCCGCTTTCAGTTAGTGTTCATTGCTGAGTGATCGCTCGCTATCTGGCCGGAAAAGGTGGTCCAGAAGCTTCCTCTCTCCCAGCAAGCAAGACGAGATCACCACTTCTCTCAGTAATGGACTTCCTTTACTTCGTAACCTTAGCCTTAGATGTCCTTTTATAGATTCTCTGCTCTAGTTCTCACTACGCTCCGCTTCGTTCTTTGCTT